CGGGCTATTTCAGCTCACGACTTGAAATATTGAATACTTTAGGCAGCTTATCGGACTCATAAGCAAGAAGTGGATCCTAGCTCAGGAGGAAAGAGCTAGCCCTCTTTCCTGTCTATAGATCACGAGCTTACTCGAAGAAGTACTTAGGATTATCAAAGCTCACTTTCCGCCCTGTACTGTAGTTCAGAAAGCTGATTGAGGGCAAAACCTCTTCTTCTGTCTTCCCAGCCTCGAGAATCAAGCACCAACAAGGAAGGAATCGAGCACGAAGATAAAGGAGGGGCTCCTCCTTTCAATTCAGGGAAAGAATATATGACAATTGAACTGATAAACCAATATCAGTCTCAAGGGAAGTTAGTACTTTCATCAGCCGTAGAAGGCTGAATATGATCAAAAGCTTGATTTAACTCCAGCGAGTGTAATACCTGAAGCGAGCCATAGAGCTGCTTCGAGGGGATAGGCGAGGTTGAGGTTCCCAAGCGGTAAAGACCATACAGGAGTTTTATGCTCACGGAAAGTCTTTAGTTCGCTGGTCTTTTTGATTTCCCACTTGCTCTGTGGGAATTTTTTCCCCTGTTTGCTGTACTAGCCCCTGACCTGTGAGTGAGCCTACACTCTCTCTATTCGAGTGAGTTCCACTTCTTATATGCCATCTCTCCTCTCCAGCTTCTGATTGAGAGATTCGAGGAGGGAAAAGGAAACCTAGGAGAAAACAAAAAGAAGAGGATTCTACATCCTAGGAACAATCCTAAAAAGCTTTCTGTAATTCCTATGAACAAAGGGGTTTTTTAATTACACCAGCTAGGTAAGAAAAAAAAGAGAAAGAGTTCAAATCCCACAAAGCCACTAGGCCGAGAAAGAGACTTTTGTAGTGGAATTTCAATCCACAAAAAAGAAAAAGGTTTAGAATTGAATGATTAGCACGGAGCGGTAAGAAATAGGAATTCTCTCGTTAACCCTATCATCAGTCAATACCAAAGGAAATGCTTTTAGTCTTTGAGTCACAGGAGGATGCTCTATAATAACTATTTCCCGGAGGCAGATTCGCAATAAGGGCTTGGCTCTGAACCAGCGAACGGAATACGGGCGAGCCCTCTTACGCATGTAGGGTTAGGATCCAAGGTAATTGAATCCGTCTCACTTCTGCGCTCTTTGCTAGGTTTGAAACCGATTGAAATAGCTTCCTGCGCCCACGTGTAGCGGTAGGCAGGAATGCTAATTAGTTTGGGGGGTTCGCTAGCTACTAACCCTCCCTCGGGTAGGACAGTCTTTCTGAAAGGGAAGGAAGCGTTGAGTCTTTTACATCATCTTCTGTAGCCGGGTAAGAAAATAAGTCTGTAAGGAAGCTTTAGTTCCACTTCTCTTGAAGCGTAATACCCTTCCTGCTAGTTTTCCTATCCTCGAATCTAAGGGGGAGCTTGATTTACGGCGAAGACTTGTGAACATCCGAACATTTTCTCCATCACCCAGGGAACGAATGGGGGTAGCTTCCTCTCTGCTAGGCTAGGAATAGGAAGACTTGAATTAAAAGAATTAGAAACTGTGGAACCCTAGTACTTCCGAATCCATGCCTTTTCTTAGGGGAGTTTAAGTTACCCTTTGACTTAGAGTGAGTGCCTCTATCGAAGTTCTAAGATTACCACTTTGGTCATTTTATTCCCGTTAGAGTTGGATTTCTTTACCCGGATTGGATACTCGCTTTGAGAACCAGTTAACCCAGCATCCGAATCCGATAAAGGACTTTCCAAGGAAGACTGAATAAGATTTTGAAACTGATTCTCTGACCAATAGGGATGGAAATCGACCCGAACCTAGCCCCACAGTCAAGGACTACAGGAGAAATCTTCGCGGAGGAAGCACAAGAACTTGTCTCTAGCCTTACCGCTCATCGAACGAACCCTTGATCCTAACCCTCGGATAGGTTTGAGTTCTGCGGGTAAAAGCGCTACAGGCTCTACTTCATAGGGGTAGATAGGCTTCTTGGTTCTTTGGAGCCCTTGTCCTTGCTTGGCTTTGGGGTAGGCCCCTCTTCCAATGAGTTGAATCTTGACCGCACTTCCCTCAGGTCGAGCGGGCGAACTTCTGGGATGTCGTTGGCAAAGGGGGAAGTTCTTTTCACCCGAACAGACTGAACTCAAGACTTCATATAGGTCGATGGAAGGTTCAGCAGGTTAGAAAGAATCCGTTCCATGGCGGTTTTCTTCAACTAGTGCCCGTTCCGTTGCGCGCCGTGCTCCGCTTGAAGAAGCTTAACAAGGGCTTGACGGGGGCATGCCCAGAATAGGTTCTTAACGTAAGAGCCCTTTCTGCTGAGTGAATATCCCTTGCTTTTAGCAATAACCGCAACGAGAGTAACCGGTTCTCAAGCAGGGGATTCTAGCAGCCTTTTTGTCCTACCAGCATTCTTTCAAAGGCAAAGTGCGCACGCATATCATATTAGGAGTGGAATTCCCTAGTGATACACTTTCCTAAAGCAAGAGAAGAGAGAGTGCGCTGTTGATGATACACATTGCATAAGTACATACCATACGGAATCACGAAAGCATAGTGAAAGTAAACTCCATTGTTGGAAGCAAGACCTATTATGCAACTCTAAAGGTAGCTCCTGACTCTCGGGGAGAGGGAAGATCAGAGAGAGAATACCTTACCTAATATACGAATAATAGACAGATGACAGCTGATATGCGACATAAGCTTTCTCCTAAAAGCCCACTTTTCTAGTCTGTCTCCCTGCCAGTTCTTCTAACTTGGGTTTAAGTTACAGTTTCAGTCCTAATCTAATCCCATCCAGTCCCTTTGAAAAGCAGTATCCTCCCTTAGGCAAGCAGAAAGCACTATTTCCTCCAGTCTAATGGAGGGCTAACGAGAAGTAGGGTTAAGGATAATAGTAATAGGAATACGTTTCATACTGAGCTAACGTGCCTAGGGAGCTAACAGTAGTAAGCCTAACTCATGGATAGCGGTGTCGACTGTGGATAACAGGCATAAAACTAATACCGTGCCTAACAAGACTACAAATCCCCATATGGAACCTATAGAATATGCTTTCTTTACGGGCAAGTGAAGGCGGGCTTTCTAAAAAGATCCAATTTCATGTCCATCTGCAATCAGTGCCATATCATGGTTCATCTGTAGCCTATATATTAGTAGCACATTCTTCCTTTAATATCGAGCTACCAGGGGGCCCATCAGTTCTACAGAGGAATAGCGGGGTAAAGGTAAAGAACCAATCCTATAAGCAGTGAGCAATCCTTTGTTAAAGCCGCCAGGATTGAATACTGCAATCTCTGAATCTGTTACAGCCAGGCCATCTCGTGGAGTATAAGTGCCTTTTACCAGTGAGTAATTTGGCTAGGCTCAGTCCTCTTATGAGCAGTCCCCTTATGCCTTTTGCTGCTCTCTCCAAAACGAAATTTGGCTGTTTGATTCTTGCTCTTGAGCGGTTAATGGAAGGGAACGGGTGGTTGAAATCAAAAGATGAACTTTCAGTAACGGGAGAGGGCTAAACCAATCCATCATGAATTGTCTTTTCGAGTCGTCAAGTGATGAAATCACCGGCACAAAAAGGAATTAAGAAAAGCAATAGCTATTGGAGGACATCGCAAGCCCTCTCTTTCTGGAATCAATCATTCCCGTACGTCTAGTCCCTTTCGCGGATGGATTCCAGGTACAGCAGAGAGCTCGATCAATTGCCGGAGATCCCTTTGAAGTATGGTCGGGAAGAGAAGTAAACAGATTCGTCTTACCAGGAAAGAGGATATGAATCGGTTGACCAGGATATGGAAACTAAGCAAGGGATGCTAAACAAAAGAATACCATTTAGATTGAATTTCCCAAGGTATCAGAATCAGAACGGAAAACCTTGATTTTAGTCAATTTTTTCATTGTTCTGTCAAAAATAACATATACGGATGATCCTCTTAAATATTTTTATTTTTTTCTTTAAAGAAAGATTTAATCCTCCTTAAAAAAGCTATAAGCTATAAAACCAATGGCGGTTTATGGTTACACTTTCTTTGCCGACTCAAAGCAAAGCACGAAGATTAAGATCGCTAAGCCGACTTTCTTTCTCGATACCGGAAGAGAAGGCGTGGACTGAAATGAAAAGCTTATTCTCTTGTTAGAAGAGCTGGTGGAAAAATGACTCACTGAAAATTCGAGTAGAATAAAGCATCGTAAACTCCGATCGGATAAGAAGATGTCAACTTCTTATAAGCTAGCAAGGGTATATAACCATAAGCCGAAAGAAAGGCAACAGAGACAACAAGTCCTGACTTTTCAACAGAGGCCATGGGGCGCTATTAGGTAGTAGGCTCTTCGGCGGCAATCGATGCATATCGGTGCTGCCTTCGTGCCATGTGGAAAAGATCATTCCCAAATGTGATTTCATGTCCCTGCCAACAAGTTATTTCTTATAGTAGTGTGTAGTTAGCAGGATGTACGTTAGTGTGGATTCGTGTATTTGTTACGAAGCCAGCATAGGCCAAAAAGCCGTATGTATCGCCTCTATCTCTATCAATAAGCGCAAAGGGGGCTAGGAGCCATAGGCACCACGCACCCTTTGCAATAGCACTAAAGAGGCGATAGCGCGAGAAGCAGAGCAAGAGAGAGCTCCCCACCAAACTAGCTAGCCAAGCAAGCAAGAGACCTTTGAGTTTAGGCACCGATAATCCGAATCGTCATATAAGTCAGTAATAGAAGCAATCAGTAGAAAAGGAATCGGCAAACACTGGAAATTGATCCTATGGGTTCACACTTTTTCATTCGAAAGGGGTGGAGAATGGAATGATTATTCGATTCCTGGTGGTCCGGGATAAAGAGGTGCTGTTGGTGATTCGAGAGAAATGAGATCTGTTGGTTCAGGATAAACGGAATCCGTTGGCTAGGAGGGATAAACCAGAGCCGTTGTTTCGTCGGCTGATGCTGCGGAGCTTTACTCGGCTTTTGAGTAAAACCACTTCTTTGGCTGAAATAAATAATGTTTCACAGAAGGAGTTGAC